CTTATACATAGAAAATGAGACTCAATATTTTTACTACCATTTTAAATCATCATACTAACTATTAACTATAAGTAATATCGTATTCTGAAATTCTATTCAATAGAAGCTGTTTTATTTCACTCATATAACTATCTGATTTAGTTCTTCAATCCTAATTGTGAAAAATAAATAAAATTAAGATAATGAAAGTATCTATTTAATTTATTCGACTCCTTTCCTATATAGTAGTATAAGTATAAAGAGAGGAGGATAGCAATAGCATCGAATAGCCTTTTCTGTTTCAACGAATCGCACGTAGAGATATTGATAAGACACATAGAGTTAATGGTATTTCATAACTAATCGATTGAGCAGCAGCTCGTAGACCACCCAAAAAGGAATATTTATTATTCGACCCATATCCTGACATAAGAAGTCCAATGGGAGCAATACTCGAAATCGCAATCCATAAAAAAACACCTATATTGAAATCAGATAAAATAAAGTTATAGCCAAAAGGAATTACTGAATAGCTTAGTAGAATTGATATAACTGATATGGATGGTCCAATACTGAATAAACGAATATCTCCCCTAGATGGAATAAGATTCTCTTTGAAAAGGAGTTTTGTTCCGTCTGCTAGAGCTTGAAGAACTCCAAAAGGACCGGCGTATTCGGGTCCAATGCGCTGTTGTATCCCTGCAGATATTTCTCTTTCTAACCATACAATTGCTAGTACACTTATTGTGATTCCCAATATAAGAATCAAAATAGGTACAAGTACCCATAGAATTCCATAGACTTCGTTTAAAGATTCCAATCCGGAAAAAGAATGGATATCTTGGATTTCCGTTGTATCAATTATCATTTCAACGATCAATTTCTCCCATAATGATATCTATGCTACCTAGTATTGTCATAATATCAGCCAATTTCATTCTTTTAACTAATTGAGGAAGAATTTGCAAATTGATAAAACCTGGTGGACGAATTTTCCATCTCCAAGGAAAACCATTCTGATCTCCTATTAGAAAAATTCCTAATTCTCCCTTGGGAGCCTCAACTCTTACATAAAGTTCTTGTTTCGGCAATTCAAAAGTCGGAGACGATTTTTTACCAATGAATCTATATTCAAAATCATTCCATTTTGGCTCCTTTTCTCTCTCAAAGCAGCGGATTTCTAAATTTTCATATGGCCCCCCGGGAATTCCTTCCAAAGCCTGCTGAATAATTTTAATGGATTCCGTCATTTCACCAATTCGAACTAAATAACGAGCTAATGAATCTCCTTCTTTTTGCCATTGAACTTCCCAATCAAATTCCTCGTAACATTCATAATTATCAACTTTACGTAGATCCCATTCTATTCCGGAAGCCCGAAGCATCGGTCCTGATAAACCCCAATTTATTACTTCCTCTCTACCAACAACACCTACTCCCTCAACCCGTTCTAAAAAAATTGGATTTCGCGTAATAAGGTTTTGATATTCAACAACCCTTGTTAAAAAATAATTGCAGAAATCAAAACATTTATCTATCCAACCATAAGGTAGATCAGCCGCTACGCCTCCGATACGAAAAAAATTATGCATCATTCTCATACCTGTCGCAGCTTCAAATAGATCATATATTAATTCTCTTTCTCTAAAAATATAGAAAAAAGGGGTTTGTGCACCAATATCTGCCATAAAAGGTCCGAGCCATAGTAGATGAGAAGCTATACGACTTAACTCCAACATAATTACTCGGATATAGCTGGCTCTTTTAGGTACTTGAATATTTCCCAATTGTTCCGGTCCGTTTACGGTTATTGCTTCTGTGAACATAGTAGCTAAATAATCCCAACGTGTTACATAAGGCAGATATTGGATAATTGTCCGGTTTTCCGCAATTTTTTCCATCCCTCTGTGTAAATAACCCAATATTGGTTCACAATCAATAACATCTTCACCATCCAGAGTAACAATAAGTCGAAGAACACCATGCATTGATGGGTGCTGAGGCCCCATATTGACTATCATGAGGTCTTTTCTTGTAGCTGGGACATTCATAGGTTTTTCCTCGATTCATTCTTCCATGAATCGTAAAAAAAAAAGTTCATCTAAATTCAGGATCTAATAAATCGAATAATTGAAAATGACTCTTGAAATTAACGAATTTGTGACTCCCTAATACCCAACTGATTTATTAATTTTTTATAACGTATTCGATTTTTCTTTGCCAAATAAGACAGTAGTCGTTGTCGTTTTCCCAGAATTTTACGTAAACCTCTTTGAGATAAATAGTCTTTCCGATGTAATTCAAAATGTGAAGTAAGTCTTCGTATCTTATTAGTGAAATTGATTACTTGAAATTCAACAGATCCAGGGTTTTCTTCTTCTTTTTTGTTTGAAATAACAGGTATAATTGAATTTTTTATCATAAAATAAAATGAAAGCTTTCCTCTCCCCCTCCTTTTTGATAGATATTTTTATTGATCAGTAATAGTAATTACACTAAATTTTAATTTTTTATATTATTTATTAAATTATCTTAATTAAAAATTATGAATTTCTTTTTTTTTTTCAAATAAAATTAATTACTATGCTTAAGCAATCCAATTCAAATATCTATATAAATACTATATTTATGGATTCACAAAATAAAAAATTCTATTGTATACTTAAAAAAAAAAAAAGAAGACGATTTTTTTGATTCATTTTTCTATCTAAAATCATTGAATTAGTATCAATGATGCGTGTGCGCATTTATAAATATATAAGATATATATTTAAATATATATCTTATCTTCACATATAAGATATGTGAAGATAAGAAATTAAATTATTCTATTTTAATTCTAAATAAATAGATAAATAGAAGATAAATGGTAAGAGTATCAATCAAATTTTCAATCGCGGATACATATGTATCCTTAATATACTGAAACGGCTTCCATTATGGGTATCAAACCAATAGCGATTTATACAAGCTAAATCTTCTAATCTATAATTTGGCCAAAGAAAGAATTTTAAATTCATTAGTTTTTTTGTTTCTATATCAAGATCTTTATTTTTAGCCAAAACTTGACAGCCAGTATTTATTTTATTCTCATTGCAATTTATTGTGTTTCTAGTATTTCTAGGATTCAAACAAATTAGAATTCTCAATTCTCTACGGCGTCTATTGGACAAAAGATTTTCAGGAACAAGCAAATCAGTATGATTTTTATCTTTATTTTCTGTTATCTTTTGATTTCTTGTTCTTGGAATGTTTTTATCAAAATTCTTTTTATCAACACGACCTTTTTCTGCATTTCTTTGAAAAAATTGACGCTTATTCTTATGAATCAACGATAGGGTTATGGTTTGATACATAAAAAATTGTTCATAGTTTTTTCTAGACAGACGAACAGGTTCCATAGAAAATATTTGTTTTTCAATCAATTCTTTAGTGTCCCTAAATCCTGTAAGAGTGAAATCCGTATGATTATTAATCGCCATAGTATCTAGACTTAGTTCTCCCCTTTTTATAGAGATTATAAAAAATTTTTTTAGATTTTTCAATCTAATCAGGAGACAATAAAATTTGATCTGATTCATTATTCTTTCGTGTAAGAAATTATCAAAGTTCAAATGAAAACCCAAATACTTGTCTAGTAAGAAAGCTTGTTCTCCCTTTAGATCGTTGAGGTAGTCATTTCGATCTACGTCTATGTATTGATCTCGATTTATACTATAACAACCATTTTCCCAGTATGATTCTTCATAAGCTTGGTTTTCGAGAGATAGATATAGACCTAATGGACCCGCATCTGCTTCTTCTTGTGCTCCTTTTAGAATGTCGAAGTCGAAATTAAGATATTTGTTTTTTTTCGTTCCAGTGATGTTTTTCATTTTACTAACATCTTTTCCATAAAAAGGGAAAAAAAGGAATTTTATTGGTACGATCCAAGGATTCTTCTTATATGCATCATAAAATCTTGATAATTTTGAAAAAAACCAAAATTTCGATTTCGGATTCGATTTCGATATAGAACGATTTGGTATTTCTACATTCATTACCATCCAATCAAAATACTTTCTATCCAGATTTTTTTCCATATCTATAATAGCATCTTCTGCTAGATAATTTTTGATAGAGATATCGCCCGTTATATCAAAAAATTCTTTTTTACATGTGTTGTCATTATAAGAAATGGTTTGGTTTTTGTTTGTTTGGAATGGTGATCTATATCCATAAATATATGAATTTTTCTTATCTGCATAATTAAGATATTTATATGACAAAAGATCATATCTATATTGTTTTTTAATTTTTTTTTGAAAATTTAATAAGTCTACTTGTTCGTTTTCGTTTTTGTAAAGAATTAATCGGGTTTTGTCATAGGAATCATAGTTGATTAAATCTTTATTTTGAGCCACACGATGTTTATTGATTCTATTTCTCCAGTTTTGTGGTACTAATCTCGACCATCTGCTCTCAGGTAAATCATATTGATAATGAACCTTTAACCAATTTGTCCATTGATTCATTACAGAATGGGGACGGTTCTTATGTCTTAATTTTGAATTTGAATTAAATATTCCTTGTATTCTAAAAAAATAATTCTTTATTTCATTCTTAAGAAAAAAAGATCTTTCATGAGATTCAAAAATAGATCTTAACTTATACTTATATCCGTTAATAACTTGGATTTGTGATAATTTAAAAAATACATATGCTTGTGACAAAGAAGATACGTCACAAGAATTCTCTGAATTCGTATTCGTAATATTACAAGATTTGTGTATAATCGACATAAATGGAATTATACTTTGATGTGTTTTATCAATTCTTTCTGCATTTGTTTTTTTATTGGCAATGGATTTAGTTACAATATTTTTTGTTGATTCAAGAAAAAGTTGTATATTGATCCTAGGAATACCAATGATACATAAAAGGATATCGATGTATATCCTTTCCATGAAAAATTTGAAAAAAGAATATGATTTACGGGTTAATCGAACAATTCTTCTTTGTAATATTTGCAAAATATTTTTTTGTAATTCGAATCTTTTAGCATCATAAGTTGTTTTGTTAGAATTCAAATTTTTCTCTGAAGTTATAACCCCCCCTTCGTTTGTCATTTTTTCTATTTCTGTTATGATTGTCTTTGTTTTAACATTAAGATCTTTTATCCTTTTTTCTGTGAATGAACTATTTGTCCAATTCATAGAGTGAATTATAACGGGTGATTCGTAAATCGTTGGATTATTCTTACTGATTGTTGAATTTTTGTTGTTTTCACCCAATTCATATATATTTTTGAATCTAAATAGAATACTTTTGATGTTCCATTTTTCGATTTCTTTTAAGATAGTTACAAACCATTTTTTTCTTTCATTTAAAACTTGTAGAACTAGAAAAAAACGATTTTTGAAATTTTTTTTCAATTGTTTTTTAATTTTTTTAAAAATGGGACCCAAAAATGAAAATGGATTGGGGAAATAATTATCAAGGTACGATTCCACTTGTGTTCCACAAGCTGTTAAAAACCAGAAGTTTTTTTTTTTCACATTTTTTTTTTCAGTAAATCTTTTTTTTTTTTCAGTAGATCGTAGCTTAGATTTGTGCCAAGGTTTCAAAACAAAAGGAGATAAGATCCTTATCTGAAGACCCTCTGTGAACCAGTTTTTTGGAAATTCTTTGTGGGATACTGGAACGCCCTGATAGGTGCATTTAATATGCACTTCTTTTTTCCAATCCCTAAAATCTTCTGACCATTCGGGATATTGAAATAATAGTATACGAATGATATTTTTTGTTATTATCAATGAAGGTACTATAATATATTTTCTAAGAATTGATTGGATTATTAATACAAAGCTTCTAAGTATTAGACCATAAAGAATGCTCTCCCAGGCCTCTTCTATTTCTCTAAGTCTTTTTTCGTCGTTGTTTTTTTTTTCCTCTTTTTGATCCTCTGCTATCCTTTCCTCAAAAGCCAAAAATTCTGAATTGTCTGTACCTTTTTTCCTGAAATATTCTTTCAAATATTGGGATATATCATCGAAAAGATCAACCAAAAAAAATTTTTGTATTTTGTCCAAAAAAAGGGGGGAATTGGCATTTCTTTGAAAGAGTTTCCAAGTCACTGTTTTACGCCTTAGAGAGCGCATAGATCCTTTGATTATTTCTCGGGCAAAATCCGGTTCGCGTGAATAATTTAGTAAAAACAATTCGTTCTGATCACTAAAATCACTATCTTCATAGTCATCAGTATTAGAAATATTAATAGGCCGAATATCTTGAGTGTAATTCTCTGTTTTATCATTAAAAATCACTATACGTTGGGCGTATCTGCAACGAATCTGAGGTTCCTGTGATACTGCTTCCGTCAGTTCCTCCAATTCGTCGATTAAGCTGTATGACCATATAGGAACTGTTTTACTGATTTCGTGTATTTTTTGATGGTCCAGATCACTTTCAATTACGTCCAATAAGAATTTTTTTTTTCTTTTTTTTTCTTCGGAATATATTTTTACTTGTTCATGTTCTGGAAATAAATAAAGTCTGTCAAAATTCAAACTTGATACTGATTTTTCCGAAAATTTACTTATTAAGTTAAAAAAAAAACCAATTTCATTTAATAATGATTTTCTATCAAATGGATTTATTTTCTGTTCAAATTCGGGATCTGGATAATGACTATTAATAGAAAGAAGGATACCGTGAATCTTATTGATCAAAATGGACTTTGTTTTGTAAATTTCATTTTCAATTGATGGTGAAAAACTGTTTGGCATTTGTCCACGAAAGCATCCATTCAAGAAAGGATCATATATTTGAGTTAAATATTTTCTTTTCTTCTGATCATCACACAATCTAATTCGGTTTTCTAATACATCCATAGGAAGAGATTGCTTATCTAGAACTTTAGCCCTTTTATAAAATTCATTGCTTAGTTTCTTTCTTTTTTCTTTATTAGTGGAGCTCCAATAATTAGACAATTCATTATAGGAGATTTTATCTCTTGTGAAGAGATCCATTTTTCTTTCCATGATTTTAAGAAAAGTAGATAAATTAGGTGGATACGTGAAAGATATTCTTTCTTTTCCATCACTTTGACATATATGAAAAAAAAATTGTGAATTTTCATTTCTTACGACATTGTCAAAGTAATCATTTTTGATATATCGCAATGGACGATTCCATCGTTGATAATCGAAAAGAGTAGTTACAAGAGGTAGTTGAAGATTAAGATTCTCCTCTTTCTGGATTGTGTTGAAAGTATTATCTTTTTTCGCAAAAAGATAATGAGAAAGATCTTCTTCCATTTCCGAATCTCTTTCACCATCAATTTCTCCAATTTCATCGTTTTCTTCAGTTTCTATCAGTCCGTCATCCAAAAAATAAGGAGCCGGTATTCTGCCTAAATAGTGTAAAAAGGTAATAAATAAAAAAACAACAAATATTTGACCCACATAATTTCGCAATTTTAACAGAATGTACTTATCAAATCGAATAGTTACCTTCGATTTGATCGAATTTAGCGAATTA